GAATAAAGAATAAAAAAAAGTCCAATTTTATGATATATCCCTACCGCTATTTTTTTTTTATTTGCTCCATTTATTTGTTCCTATAAATTCTGATCTTGATAATGATCTAGATTCATATCAGCATCATTAAATAGAAAGTATAAAGTTTAATGCAAAGAATAAAAAAAAAAAAAAGATTCCATTTTTCAATGAAAAATGGGTTATCAATCGATTTGTCAATAACGAAAGAAAGGATTACTAGTAATCCGTGCTGCTCTCCCTGAAGTGTATATCCGCGTGGATATCAATATATCACTCGCATCTCTGTTACAAGGCGGCGATTTTGATCTAAATCGAAATGGTTTGAATGAAATCATAAGAATGTACATTTTATTTCCCCGGGATTGTAGTTCAATTGGTCAGAGCACCGCCCTGTCAAGGCGGAAGCTGCGGGTTCGAGCCCCGTCAGTCCCGACGGACCCAAATCCAATAAAAAAATACATCAATATAGCTCGCCACTTTCGGTTAAAGTGAGTCCAAATGGTAGAATTTCATGTCTAATGGTATCTTTTATTTTTTTTTTTTCTATTTCGTTTCGATTCTTTGTTTGGTTTATTTGTAAACCATTTGTAAACAATGGAAGTGGAAAGCGGTTAGGTGGTTGTACAAAGAAGGCGTTCGATTATAGAAAAAACAGAGTGGAGAAGAATGAGAAATCAAAAGCAAAAGAAAGTATTAATAAAAATAAATAGAAAAATACATAAAAGAAAAAGAATTCTTTTGATTGAATCAGGAATCAAAGTTTGTATTCGGTGTGTGGATAAAAGATCTGCCTATGTTATACTATTCAATTCTCGACGATGAATCGATTTGATAGCTCAGATATTGTTATTCATGATATTGATCCCATTCGCTATCATCGAAATGGAATTAATTCCATTTAATTTACAAGCGAAAGGTTTATCATCTCTATGGGATTAAATCCCGAGTTATTGCGAAGTAAAAAAAACGAAACGGAAACGATGAGATTATGGAAGTAAATATTCTCGCATTTATTGCTACTGCACTGTTCATTCTAGTTCCTACTGCTTTTTTACTTATAATATATGTAAAAACGGTCAGTCAAGGTGATTAATTTGAATGAACCTTGACTTCTTAGTTCTTATCAATGATTTAAGAAAAAAAATGTCAATTTCACATCTTAATCTTAAATGAAATGGACGGACTAGACAGTAGCCTATGAGATCCGATAGTATGGTAGAAAGATTCATATATGAATCTTTCTACCATACTATCTATTTTGATTATTGTAATGTATAAAGATAGAAACAGAATAGAGATCAATCTCCAATATGTATATGTATCTTCATACATGTTAATATCAATTAAATAGATGGAATGTACATAGTATCTCAATTCTATTTCTTTGCTTCATCTATTCGATTTTTGTTCATTCCAATCAATCTGAAATACTCGAAAGGGAGCTCTTACGATTTTCTACGATTTTATAATTTCTAGATTTCTGCTTATTTTTAATAGGAATCCCGGTATCCATTAAAAAAAGAATCAAATCAATGAAAGAAAAACAAAATTTATCATATATCACTAAAAGAAAATCAAGTTAATAAAAGAAAATGAAATAAACTAATCCTTTTTATAAAATAATAAAACAAGTGGTAAGTGCGAAATATGTGACTTGACCAGGGGACGATCTTATTATTATTAAATAGCGGAACTTCTTTATTTTCTCTTTGAACAGTAAAAAAGACAATAAAAACAAATAAATAAAAAGTAAAAATAAAAAGTAAAAAGGGATCCGACGTTACTCGTTCTTCCTCATTGTCCATATATAACTCTGGTAAGAGCCGGTTCAGAGAAATAGAAAATTTAGGAAGAACTTCAGTTGGACTAAAATTCCTATTATCCATATCCCCCTTCCTTTCAAAATACGAATAGGAGTATTCTTGAAATATTTGTTTGATTTGGATTGTGAAAGAGTATTATTCATATATATTATGAATTGTATTCTATTCATAATATAATAGAATAGAATTATTTCACTAGAATTTCGAAATTCTAAATAGAAGTAAATTACTGAATTTAATATTTAATTATTGTTAATTAACTTAATATTTAATAATATATTTAATAATTAAAAATAATATATTAAATAATTAAAAAGGCTTTGAAGAACGATCGAGAAAAAATCTATAAAAAAAGTGATACATTTTGATTTCCCAACTCAATTAGTAATATCTCTAGAGTCCACTTCTTCCCCATACTACGAGTGAAAGGGAAAATGTAAAGACTACCATTAAAGCAGCCCAAGCGAGACTTACTATATCCATGTGAATTATGTCCCCTATCTCTATGAATATGAAGAAATTATTCCATTATTGTTTATTAATAATAGTGGAATCACTGGTACAGAGTCAAAAGGGGATTCTGACCCGACACCCTTGATGAAAGACTCCAATAAATATGAAACACTCCAAAAAATCGACTTATAACAAGTTCGTATCTGATTTCTACTAGAATCGGGAAAAATGAAAAAAAAAAATACACAGCCGCACCTTTCTTTGGAAGTATCAAAGGGAATGTTACCTAATATGTAGTCATAATAAGAAAGACCTATTCGTTTTTTTGTTGCCCTTGATTATCATTAAGTAAAAGGAAAAGCCAATTATCCATCCAATCGAATATTGATTGACTGCCCCTGCTGTCAGAGACTCTCACGAGTCTGTATACTCTGTATACTGTATACAAAGTAGCTTCCGCCCCTTCCATAACTATTAATTAGATTAGTCCTGGGGCTATTCAAGACCCGGCCAGTAGACACTCCATTATCAGTGGACGGTAACTCTTGATTTGATATGATAGCCCTTCCACTACACTACTATAATCTTTCTGTGAATCCTAAATGCAAGGATTTACAGTACTTTAAAGAACAGAAACCCCAGCTGTTTAGAATCAAGAAAGTCTCAAGAGTCTTTTTCCTACGCGTGTTTTGCTGGAAAGGATTCGGCGAGTTATACCAGCCAAGCAGAATAAGGGATAGGGATCTCGAGTCTTGTCTTTTGTTGATCAGGCGACACCCAGATTTGAACTGGGGAAAAAGGATTTGCAGTCCCCCACCTTACCGCTCGGCCATGTCGCCAAAACGATACAAAATAGATGAAAATATCCCCCCCTTGCTTGTTTTGTTGGGAGGGTACTAAATGTCTTTTTTTTGTACTTACATCTGAAATCTCGTTTTTCTTAATTCCTTGCCTAAAAGAAATCTGTCCTTTTTTGGAGTGAATCCATTACTTCAATTGATTTTATAGTATCTCAAAACGCGCAGTATCTAAATCCCTCTCTTTTCTATTGAAATTTCTATTGAAAAACGAGATGTGTATTTTCAGTCACAAAAGCAAAAATTCAGGACAAATTGGAACCATTAACTGGTGACTGTAAATTCATGAACGACTTTTGGATTTCAATTTAAAATTGTGTTCCCTAATGATAAATGCTAGAAGAAAACTCAAATTGATACCTAACTAATCAGTATCAGTATTGATTTTTTATTGAAAAAAAAAATCCTTCTCAATTTCAATTATAACAGCAATTATGAGTATATGTAAACCCCAAACATAAATTGTTTCGCAGTTAGCTTATCGGATATCTTATCCGTATATGATGCCTCTCTATATGGAATTAGCCGGAAATTGTCGTACTGCAATGTAGATTGAAGAGAAAATAGATAGGAATTTTGATAGAGCGCAACATGTGCTGTCCCGAATAGAACTATGCAATAAGGGGGAGTAATGTATATATAGATAGCGATATCAGCGCGGGTTTACTAAATACAAGCCTTATGACGCACTTCAATCATACTCGAAAAATTCTACTAAAAAAAAAGGGGGGTTCTCCGCCAACCATTTTTTGAACAACGGAATCCACGAAAAAGTTAAGTGCTAAAAAAATTAACTTTATGTTGTTATATTGTGTCTGATGATTATGTCTTTATCTCAACGAATAGATCAAATTACGAATCCTTTTTTTTTTTTTCTGGTATCCAATCGGATTGGAATATGGAATATCATAATAATGGTATAAATTGAATTACTTTTTTTTTTATATTCTATCCAAAACTTCATAAGTCTAAGTGGAATTTATCAATTCCTTTCCATTTGTATCTGTCTCTTAGAAATTCCAAGTATAAAATTCTCTTTTTTCCTCCAGTCATACGCATTTCATACATTCCATCTATATGGAGTTGGGTAAAATTTCATGTGATTCAGTAACCAGAATCTAAATTCCATCATTGCTAGCTCGATTCATATTATTCAATGCAGAATGAGAAACGAATGGGATTTTTTGCTAAAGGGGAAATTAAAAATGCTTGGAGATGGAAATACGGGAATGTCTACAATACCTGGGTTGAGTCAGATACAATTTGAAGGGTTTTGTAGGTTCATTGATCAAGGCTTAACAGAAGAACTTTATAAGTTTCCAAAAATTGAAGATACAGATCAAGAAATTGAATTTCAATTATTTGTAGAAACATATCAATTGGTAGAACCCTTGCTAAACGAAAAAGATGCTGTATATGAATCACTCACGTATTCTTCTGAATTATATGTATCTGCAGGATTAATTTGGAAAAGCGGAGGGGATATGCAAGAACAAACTATTTTTATTGGAAACATCCCTCTAATGAATTCTTTGGGAACTTCTATAGTAAATGGAATATACAGAATTGTAATCAATCAAATATTGCAAAGTCCCGGTATCTATTATCGATCAGACTTGGACCATAACGGAATTTCGGTCTATGCGGGCACCATAATATCAGATTGGGGAGGAAGATTAGAATTAGAGATTGATAGAAAAGCAAGGATATGGGCTCGGGTAAGTAGGAAACAGAAAATTTCTATTCTAGTTCTATCATCAGCTATGGGTTCGAATCTAAGAGAAATTCTAGAGAATATTTGCTACCCTGAAATTTTTTTGTCTTTCCTGACTAATAAGGAGAAAAA